TCCACAAACTAGAAGATGCTCTATTTTTCCATAAAAATGTATTCGTTCAATAAGGGTTCTGTAAGATGTTAATCTTACATAAGAGGATTGTTTACGAAGAAACACTAATACAAACTCACATTCAGATACATAAGAATTATATAGAAACAAAAATAGTCTTTTATTTTCTTTTGAAAAAACGGAAATGGATTTCCTCGAAGCAATTATACTTTTCCAATAATTAAGATATTCGTGAAGAAAGAACCGCAATAAATGCAAAGAGGAAACCTCCTGGATACGAAATTGAAGTATTTGAACCAGGATTTCTATATGGATGGGGTGGGGTATTAGTATATCTAATAGATTATTTAAATGCGATAATTTATCCTCTAAGAAGGGGAATTTTGAATGAATAGATCGTAAATTAAAATATTTTGGTATTTCTTTTTCCTCGAGAGAAGATACTAATTGCAGTGAGAATGGAATTTCCCCAAGAACTGCAAAACCTTCTGATATCATCAAAGAATAAAAATGAGAATAAAAAAAATTATAATTGTTTCGCCCAACAAATTGATTTCGCTTTAAAGCATTAAACCAATAAATCAAATAATTCTGTCGATACATTCGAATAATTAAACGTTTCACAAGTACTGAACTATATTTATTGTCATAAATTTTTAGAGGTTCATAAAAATTTGAACCATTTAAACCACGATCATGAGCAAATACATAAATATATTCGTGAAAGAAAAGCGGATATAGGAGGTGCTGTTGCCAAGATCCATCTTTTTCTAAATATCCTTGTAATTCTTCCATTTACATTTCTACTTGAAGCGGGCCAGGCATTTCTTGGGTTATCAAATGGATACATAGTGCAATACGGTCAAAACAGGATATGTATAATTTTTTTATCCATTGCATAATTTTACTGTACAGGTACATAATTATAAATTATACATAATTCTATAATTCTAATTATAGTATACATATAACATATATGGTAAGTTATATAATTAATATGTAATGTGTTAAAATATATATATCCTGGAAGGAAACAAAAAGTCCAATTCCAATCAACAGATCCTTTTACTTGGCTCTCTTTTTCTATGCAATTGGTTTATCTCCTTTAAATTAATATAACCTAATTTAAATTAATATAACCTAAGTTTAATATAATCTATAATTTAGCTCTTACTTTATAATCTAATTAAAGAAAAGAAGAGGGTAAAAACCTTTATTTTTGCAACCCAATCGCTCTTTTGACTTTGGAATAAAATATTTTTACTCTTTACTTTCTCAGTAATCAGTATACTGTTTCTTATACACATTCGTCTCCAACCCATAATCAAGGAATAGTTAGGATTCATAAAAAAAAATCAAGGGTCCAAACCCGGAGGAACCCATCCTTTCCCGCATCGGGCACTAATTTAGTTTTAACGTCTAATTAGATCGGGAAATCGTTCAATTCATTCAAATTAAGAACAAAAGCTCGTTGCTTTTTGTTTTACTAGAATTGGAGCCATAGAGCTTTATCCATTTATTCACTAGACCCAACTGCAAATGTGGATTTCTATTGTCTCCTTCCAAAACAAAAAGAAAACCCTTTTGTAAGGATCTTGTAAGAATAAACTGAAAATTCCACTTATAATTTAGTTTTGCACTTTTTATATTAATATTAAAAAAAATAATGGAATTAAATTTCTTTTTCTTAAAGTACAAAATTTATTTTATTACGACATGCTCTTTTTTCCATTCATTACCTTTGAGGATCAGTCGTGGTCTTATAGACTCTGCCCATAAACAGTCTGGACGAATTCGTTGCTTCATCCAAATGTGTAAAAGATCATAGTCGCACTTAAAAGCCGAGTACTCTACCATTGAGTTAGCAACCCCGATAAATAGAATATGTGTATACGATCAAAAAAAAAACATCTTGTATCAAAGTCAATCCGACAGTGTAAACGACTGAAGTGAACTAACAAATCCAATAAAATAAGGCTTTGGGTATAAACAATTTATTTTGATCCATGATCGAATTATATTCGATCGATACAGCATTGTCAATATGAATGCAATGTTGAGAAAACAAATAAAATAAATCAAATAGGATTTGTGTTGAATTGGATAATTGATGGAAAAAGAGAAGGGGGAAAGAAAAAATCTAAATTATTTATTCAATTAATATAGGTAAAATAAGCAAGATTCACCCCTTATTTTATTTGTTGATAGATTCCCACAACAAGAAAAAAAGAAATGGAGATTAACTAAATAAATTTGCTTAAATAGAACTAAAATAAAAAAAAAAATAAAAAGAGCAAATTGTAGGAATTCTAAGTAAAAAATAAAATAAAGATAGGTACTAGTTACCTCCTTTATTTCTTATTTAATTAAAAATTTAGGAATTTTTTTTTTTCCTTTTATTTTATTAATTATTAACGGGAACTCTTTTCTTTAAAAATTTCTGCCTTCTTTAAAATATCATAAACAGTTCCAGTAGGTTGAGCACCCTTTTCAAGGAAATATAGAACAGCGGGAAGGTTTAAATAAGTTTGATTTTTTATGGGATCATAAAAACCCACTTTTCGAAGATCTCTTCCTTCTCTTCGGGATCGAACATCAATTGCAACGATTCGATAGATGGCTCATTGGGATAGATAAAGTATTCTCCCCCCGGAAACGTATAGGAGGTTTTGTCCTCATACGGCTCGAGAAAAAATGAATCCAATTTCTGTAATAAATCTAATTTAGTTATAGAATTACATTGTTTGTATATAATGAATATCAAATATTTAAAATGGCAAATAGATGCATAAAAAATGAATAAACTATGATTTGAGTTTTTTTCTTATTTACAGAAAAATATTATTCATACTCATAACTCAAGTAATTCTGACAGACTTCAATAGGAAATCCTTAGATATTTATTGAGCCGTCTCTAACCTCTTTTGCTTGTCTCATATCGTATCTATTTTTACCTCTAATTCAGATCCAATTGTTGAGATGAGACAATTCAAAAGTTTGTTTTCTTGTTCTGGAATTTCTTATCTTCGCTTGTGAAATCATTGGGTTTAGGCATTACTTCGGTGATCCTTATTCTTTTTCAAAAGGGCAGCAACATCCCTTTTTTTATTTTGTTATTTATTTCTATAGAAGAAAATAACGAAGGGTGGATTCCCTCGGTTTACACTTTATTTTGATTCAAATAGTTTTCCCAATTCAAAAAATGATACTTTGTTTTTTTAACTTGTTTTGTTTCAAAACGGAACCTTTCGATTTCTATATTGAGGATATATTTACAAAGTAGGCCTAACTTATTGATTCTTACTAACCCTAGATTCTTCCCCTTGATAAAGGAATCAAACCTTTCCGCTCGAGCTCCATCATGTACTATTGATTTTATCAACCTAAGATAAATCAGTTTGATAGTGGAACAGAACAAACTATGTCAAGCCAAAGAGCATTTTCATTCATATAAAAATGGTGGACGCAAAGTCCACAGCCGATCATGTCCTTCAAGTCGCACGTTGCTTTCTACCACATCGTTTCAAACGAAGTTTTAACATAACATTCCTCTAATTTAGAATTGAATTTCAACCCACTATGAAATTTTTTTTTATATAATAATGAATAGTCATTGGCTCAACCCGATCGGGATATAGATTAGAATATATCGGGATATTTATAATATATTATATTGGGATATCTTAGAGTATAACCCATACTTTTAAGCATGGATAGAATTAAAGAAGTTTTTATCCTGGGGAGCTCAACGGGGATCCAAACTCCATACCATATTACCAGATATGAATATATTAGTATAAATTTAAAATGAAAGAGCCTTCTACTTCTATACTTCTAAAAGAAAAGTAAAAGGAGCTTTTGTTTAATATTTAATACTTATTTATTTACACCTTCACCAGATTGTTCAGGACAATTAGAAACTTTTTCCTCGGACAAAAAACTCGAAATTTCAAACAAAAGATAGTTTTTAACCATTTTTAATCCCGGAAAAATCAATTATTAGTCAAAGAGGCACTTCGTTCCAATGATGATCTGAAAGGGTCGTAGGTTTCTCGATTTCCATAATATGGATTTATTACACTTCTTCATTACACTTCTTCAAGTACTAAGAGTTCATAAAAAAGATTAAACAAAAAAATATATAGTTTAAAGAATCCCCGATTGGAACATCATGACTAGAAAACCTTTTTCTAGCCATGACTAAATTTTAGCTCTAAAGCTCTACTCTAATTCAATCAAATTAACGAATCGACGCAATCACAATCAATGAGTAGCTCAAAATTTGTAACAAATATCTCATTCTCTAAAGAAACGCAAATTTGACATGGTCAAATTGGATTATCAATTCGTTTTATTTAAAACCAAGAGGCTATACTTGGTAAAAAATTTTATTTGTTTTCAATTCAAAATAAATTCAATAAGTATTGAATAAAAAATAAGAGAAGTCCGATCCTTTCGTATCATCCATCATAACAATTAATATTGGGATAATCCCGAATATTAATTTCAAAAATTGCAAATCTACTTCCACAGGCCTTTCTCATTCATTTAAACAAAACTGGATTGTTATTGAAATACAACACAATAATACAATATAATATAATGCAATAACAATATATTATATATTTTATATATATTTTATATTTTATTTTGCTTATTTTAATGGAATAGGCTTTTTTTTTTTACATATTTTCTTTGACTTCAGGTTCAAGAATTTTTAGCTTAGAATTAAAAATAAGGGGTCGTTTTCTTAACAATTTTTCTGCTTTATGTGGGATACAATCTGATCTTTTCTTTCTGATGGAAAGGATCTGGGACGGAAGGATTCGAACCTCCGAATAGCGGGACCAAAACCCGTTGCCTTACCGCTTGGCCACGCCCCATCACTGTTTAAATTTCTATTCGACACTTCTAAGTGTAAGTGTAGTAAGTGTAATAGTACTGCAGGTTATTTGTCAATCTCGATCAAAATAACAAACAAGAATATATATATATAAAAGATATATAAGAAAATAAGATACAAAAGGTAAATAGAAAAAAGAAGATAAATAGATAATAGGGTCTAAGGTCTAATAAATAGATAATTAGGGTAGGCTAGGCTATATATATGTAATATGTTGTTGCTAGGATCCTACATATGTAGATATAGAATCTAGAATAAAAAAATGGATTGATCATTACATTAAATTCAATTAACATTATTATGTAAAATGTAATTCTTTGTATTCTCATTTGAAAATGAAGGGGATGGGGGGTTTAAATAAAAAAAGAAGGACTTTTTTACTTGCCTTTTAAAAATTTTCCCTTATAAAAATAACTCAATCAAAAGAAAATTTTCTAATCTACAAGAACGAAATCTTTGTTATGCTTAATATCTTTAGTTTAATCTGTATCTGTCTTAATTCTGTACTTTATTCGAATAATTTTTTCTTTGGCAAATTGCCTGAAGCTTATGCCTTTTTGAATCCAATCGTAGACATTATGCCTGTCATACCTGTCCTCTTTTTGCTCTTAGCCTTTGTTTGGCAAGCTGCTGTAAGTTTTCGATAATATTATCAATTTCATACTTTAATCCATTATCAAATCAATTTATGATTTATTCTATTCATTCGATAATTAAATTCTAGAAATGAATAAGATTGGCTAAGTTTTACATTAAAAACAAACCCTTGATTAAAAAAAAAAATAGGTGATCTATTACCTTTTTCTAAAACGATCTTATCTTGGAGATTATGTAATGCTTACTCTCAAAATCTTTGTTTACACCGTAGTGATATTTTTTGTTTCTCTCTTCATCTTCGGATTCTTATCTAATGATCCAGGGCGCAATCCTGGACGTGAGGAATAAAAAAATGGGGTTTTCCTTAGTATTTCGAAAGAATTTTCTTCAATTCTTTTCTTATTACTTATAATTTTCTTATTATTTGATCTACTCAAAATATTAACCTCTGTTAACACACGATCAAGGTATCGAAATTACCTGGAAATCAGAAGTCTCAAGTAATCATAGTAAACGGAGAGAGAGGGATTCGAACCCTCGGTACGAAAAACTCGTACAACGGATTAGCAATCCGCCGCTTTAGTCCACTCAGCCATCTCTCCCAATTGTAATTTTTTATATCATGCAATATGAATACGTGCAGTAAAAATTGAAAAAACTTTCATATTTTTTCTTTACCTTATATCTTATATTTAATATTTATATTTTATTATTATATTTAATTACTTATATATTATTATATTACTTTAACTTTAATAATAATATATTACTTTAATAATAATATATTAAAAATATTTAATAATAAAAATAATATATTTAATACAACTATTTCATATTAATACATATTAAACTTTATATATTTAATTAATGCATATTTTAATATGTATTAAATATGTGTTTAATACATATTAAAATATGTAAAAAAAAAAAAAGAAATCTTGTATACAGAATTCATCACCCCTTTTGTACATATTCAATAACTCCTTGAGGGCCAAGCCTAGAATGCCAATAGTCTAGCAAAGGAAAAGTAGAACATTATAATATCTTAGTTCAATTTACATATGTTATTTAACTTTCTGTTTCTGCTCTTCACTTTTTTTAATTTAGTCCCCGAAGGGGACTAAATACGCGTCAGTACTAGAATTTTCATGCTATCTTAAGTGCGTCCCCACTTCCTTATTCGACAAATAACCCATTTATATACAATAATATATATGTAGCGGGTATAGTTTAGTGGTAAAAGTGCGATTCGTTCTAGTAACAACTTAACATAGTTAAGGGGTCTTTTAGGTTTTTCATATTCCTATTAAAACTTTATTTCTTAAAAAGGTTTAACCCTTTATCTCTAAAAAACATATTTGAGAAATAATATACATTCTCGCAACCCCATACACAAAGGCAAATTTTCTTATTTGCCTTTGTGTATGGGGTTGTGAAGCATAAATTTTTTGAATTGGACGAAGTCGTCCAATTCAATGAGTATGAGTAAAGGATCCATGTATGAAGATACAAAAATGTATTTCCAATCGTAACTAAATCTTTAATTTGGGTGTTGTAAAACGGAAATTGAAGCAAAATAAGCTAGAAAAGGGTGGTTTTGGTTTACTACAACCATCAGTATATTGTTTCGGCTCGGTGGAAATCAAATTCTTTTCCTCAGGATCTATGATTAAAAATAAGGAACGAAGTAACTAGACTAGACGGATTGGGTATAATCCCTCTAGAAGAGAGGGATCATCTAGCAAGCAAATGGGCGTTCATACAGAAAAGCTGACATAGATGTTATGGATCTAATTTCTTTCTCTAGGAATACATCGATCTTCCATAAAGGAGCCGAATGAAATAAAAATTTCATGTTCGGTTTTGAATTAGAGACGTTAAGATCAACCAATGTCGACTATAACCCCTAGCCTTCCAAGCTAACGATGCGGGTTCGATTCCCGCTACCCGCTATATAATATATTCTTTATTCTATATGTATTTATTCTATATGTATATGTTACATGTGCAATTATATGTGCAATTATACGTACATCATGTATAAAATATGTATAAAATTTTCCTAAAAAATTTTATCTGTGTAATCATTTTTATCCGAACAAAAAGAGTCAGAATAAAAATAGGAATGAGAAGCGTCCATAGTCTAATGGATAGGACAGAGGTCTTCTAAACCTTTTGTATAGGTTCAAATCCTATTGGACGCAAATTTTTTCCATCTCGTTTGACAAATAACTATATCTATATGAAGATCAAGAGCCAAGAAAACGCTTTGAACGATTCGAATCAGAACTATTTCTAAACGAGGACTCCTGTACGAATTAAATTACTCTAAAAAGGTGACCCTTATGTTTGTTCTTGAAGTAGAAACGATTCAATCTGCTCCTGAATAGCTTCCTTCAAAAAGGTTTCCGCTTCCTTGGTGAATATCTTAGTAGAAGATATAATTTCTTGGAATTGAGGTTTCTTCTTTTTTAAATGGGTACGTAACTGAATAAGAAATTTTCTTACTTGTCCAGTTTCTAGCGGATCAAGATATCCATTCGCTCCAGTATAGATAGTAGCTATCTGCTCTTCCACCGCGAGAGGGTCTGATTGGGATTGTTTAAGCAACTCACGTAATCGTTGACCTCTTGCCAATTGATTCTGAGTAGCTTTATCCAGATCAGAAGCAAATTGTGCAAAGGCTTCTAACTCTGCGAATTGTGCTAGTTCCAATTTTGATTTGCCGGCTACTTGTTTCATGGCTTTAATTTGAGCTGCGGATCCTACCCTGGAAACGGAAATACCTACATTAATTGCGGGTCGGATTCCGGCATTAAATAGATCTGCAGATAAGAATATTTGTCCATCCGTAATGGAAATTACATTCGTAGGAATATAGGCTGAAACGTCTCCAGATTGAGTCTCAACTATTGGTAAAGCGGTCATACTTCCTTCACCTAGACGAGAACTTGATTTAGCGGCTCTTTCCAAAAGTCGCGAATGCAAATAAAAAACATCTCCGGGGTAAGCTTCACGACCGGGGGGTCTTCTTAATAGAAGAGACATTTGTCGATAAGCTTGTGCCTGTTTGGAAAGATCATCATAAATTATTAAAGTATGTTGTCCCCGATACATAAAATATTCAGCCAGAGCCGCTCCCGTATAAGGAGCAAGGTATTGTAGTGTAGCAGGCGAATCCGCCGTTTCGGCTACCACAATAGTATATTCCATCGCCCCCCGCTCCTGGAAAGTAGTCACTACTTGAGCCACAGAAGATGCTTTTTGCCCAATAGCTACATAAACACATATTACATTTTGCCCTTTTTGGTTAAGAATCGTATCCGTGGCTACTGCAGTTTTTCCGGTCTGTCTATCCCCAATAATTAATTCTCGCTGACCACGCCCTATAGGAATCATGGAATCAATAGCAATAAGCCCCGTTTGAAGAGGCTCATATACGGAACGTCTAGAAATAATACCTGGGGCGGGAGATTCAATTAACCGATATTCAGAAGCCGAAATTTCCCCGTTTCCGTCAATAGGTCTAGCCAGAGCATTTATAACACGACCCAAATAACCCTCACTCACGGGTATCTGAGCAATTCTTCCCGTTGCTTTTACGGAACTTCCCTCTTGTATCATCAAACCATCCCCCATTAATACAACACCAACGTTGTTTGATTCCAAATTAAGAGCAATGCCTATTGTACCCTCTTCAAACTTTACTAATTCACCCGCCATTACTTCATCAAGACCATGAATACGAGCAATGCCGTCACCTACCTGAAGTACGGTACCGGTATTCACAACTTTGACTTCTATATTATATTGTTCAATACGCTCACGAATAATATTACTAATTTCGTCGGGTCGAAGGGTTATCATTAGTGTTTCTTTATCCCTTTTCGAAAGCAAAAGAAAAAAAAAAATAATGCCTAAACTATAAATAAAATTAAAAGAGCTAATCCATTATTTGTTCCATGGTTCCGAGAACACCAATATTAGCACGGACCGTGCGAAAATGTAACTCGCTATTCAAGCAACTATTCAAAGTTTCGAGAGCTCCCTGTAAGGCTTGTTGGAAAACTCGTTGTCGGACCTGATTAATCGCTCTTTGTTGTTCAAGATAAAGGATTTCATTTTTGTAATTTTCTAATAGTTCCAAACTATCAGAAGTGTCATTAATCAAATTATCTTTTTCTCGTTCTATTTCAGAGTATCCATTCATTCGATACTCATCTGCTTCCATTTCCACTTTACGTAAGCGAGTTCGGGCTCTATCAAGTTGTTCAATAGCCCCTTTACGTAATTCTTCGGAATTTTGAATAGCACTCAAAATCCTCTGTTTTCGATTATCTAATAAATCATTTAATGAAAGTAGATTATATTCCCATAAATTTTACAACTTCCGTGATCTCTTCCCGAACCAAACATGAATCTTTCGATTCATTTGGCTCTCACGCTCAATTATTTCTTTTTTTATAGTATGAGTATTCCCATATCTTTTTAATGTAATGAGCCTACCCTCTCTTTTCTGTTTTGTTTGTATTCAGACATATCAAACTGATACAAGACCAGAAGAATAGGAGGACTCTTCTGACTAGACTAGAAGAGACAAAAATCGATAATTGTCAGCAAAGTTGTTTCTTTATTTGTATTTGTTCTTTCATTTTTTTTTTCTTCAAATCAAAAAATTCCTCTTTTTTATACGTAGGTCGTCGATTCGGCATTGGATAAAAAGGACAGGGCTAAAGTTCCCTTTTTCTATTAAATGAATAAATGAAAGGGGCAGCTCAAAAATTTTATCGATATGAGTGTTGTATATCAGATAAATTACCAACTATTCTTTTTTAAACCGCTTCGGTTCTAAACTATCGAAATTCAAGTATTGGTAGAAAGAATACCGTGTTTTGCCTGGACTTTAAACAGTTTAGCTTTAACCATATTAATGGTCTCACGTTATTGGTTGATAGAGAATCAAAGTGGGTTTACCAATAAGTCACGAAATGCTATGGTTCTTACATATGATTTCTAAATTTTTTTCAGAAGTAATTCGTCGAGATCGTGCACCTTTTTCCTCTTTTTCTATAAAGAAAGTGCAGCTGGATGGATCCAACTTATTCTTAAAATACACAACTCGCACACACTCCCTTTCCAAAATAAATCAATACACCAAGTACTACACTTAGATTTATCGGATTTGTTGCTAAAATATCGGTATTAAACCCGAAACCTCCGGCGGACGGCCAGTGGCCCAAGGAAACGAAAGAATCGGTTATATTTTTCATATGCTCTCCTCTTATAGATAGGACTAACAAAGAACAAAGTTAGTTCTTTTTGTATCACTTCGCTTGCCCCTTTTTTGATCGATTTCTTTTTATTAATTTAATTTTTAATGTAAATAGATTTAATCTAGTAATTTTATTTATTTTTTTGTTTTATTTTTAATATTTTTTTTTGATTGAAGTTTCCTAATCCTAATATAATAAATCAAGTTTCTTATTGGTATTGGAAACTTATTGAAAACGCCTTAGGTCTCAGCTCAATGGTGAAATATTTCGTTTGTTCAATGGCTTCAAAACAAAAAAGTAAAAAACTTTTCTATTCCGTCCTTCCTGTGACCGGGGCCTCAAAAGTAATTGTAGAACTACAGTGTTAATATAATTTTTAGAAACAAAAAGCAATTCCGAGTTAAGTTACAAAAAAAAAAATATAAGATAATGAAGATAAAAAGTATGTATATGTAAGGTACTTTTTCCGCTTATAGGATTAAACAAAAGGGTTTGCAAATAAAAGCGCTAATGCCACGACCAGTCCGTAAATTGTTAGAGCTTCCATAAAAGCTAGACTAAGCAATAAAGTACCTCGTATTTTACCCTCTGCTTCTGGTTGTCTAGCAATACCCTCTACAGCTTGTCCCGCAGCAGTACCTTGACCAACCCCAGGTCCAATAGAAGCAAGCCCTACGGCCAATCCAGCAGCAATAACGGAAGCGGCAGAAATCAGTGGATTCATGGTAAGTTCCTCGAAAAAATAAATAAAAGAAATAGTTAATGATATAATCAACCAAGGAATTATTCCTAATTTTTTATCATTAAGAGCTAATGAGAGCAGTAACTAAAAACTCCGAATTGCAATAGCAATAATAATATTTCTATTTATGAACTGCCGAACCGAACCCTCAGAATATGAACTTTTTTTTTTAGTTTACGCCCCAGGTTCTTTGTAAATGCATATGAATACAGTTCCAGTGATTTTATTTCTTTGTTTCGAATCAATCTTTCATTCAATTCTCGGTTCTTTACTATATTACAATTACATTACTATTTGATTGAGTTTAAGTTTTTGTAGTTTATTTTTTTCCACAATCACAGACTAACTTATACTTAAATCCATTTAAATCATCTAAATTAAGAAATTTTAACTAATTAACTATAATATTAATATTTATTAATATTTTTTACATAATAATAATATATTATATAACTATATATTAATAATAATATATTATATAACTTATAACTATATATTAATATTATATTAAATTATTATATTAATATTAAATTATATTAATATTAAATATATTATTTTATTACTATTATATATATAATATATATTACTATTATATAATATAAATAAATATAAAAACATATTTTTTATTTAATTTAAATAATTAAATAAAAAATATATATTAAATATATATAAATATAAAATAAATATTAATTTAATATTAAAATATTAATTAAATATTAAAGAATAATAGAAATAATAAATAATAGAAATAGATCATAGAAATAATAGAAATAGATCATAGAAATAGATCCTAATAGTTTACTATGATTACTATAATAGATAGTACTACATAACTAGTAAATATAGCTAGTAAATATAAAATATAGATATAGATAGTACTACATAATTAGTAAATATAGAATCTCACTCTAATATCATATGGACCCTTTTTTCTTTCATAAGGTAAACCACCCATATCCATATATTATATATTATATATAAATATAAATACATAAAATATATGATATATAATATCGAATAGGATTCCTGAATTTCGCCTTGAAACATAGATGGGGGGGCTTTATAGACATTACATATATCTAGTATCAGCTTTCCGCCCCATCTTTTTTACAATTCTGTAATATAGCCCACTCTTTCTCTTACAACTGTGAGTCGTATAGTCCTACATATTTATTATGTTTTACAACCAATTGGGTTATACGCATGAAATGCATTGGAATAAACTTAATAAAAAAGACTATTTTGAAAACTAGTCAGTGATGACCCTCCATGGATTCACCTATATAAGCCGCGGCTAACGTTGCAAAAATAAGAGCTTGAATACCACTTGTAAATAATCCAAGAAACATCACAGGTATAGGAACCACTAAAGGAACTAAAGAAACAAGAACAACAACTACTAATTCATCAGCCAATATATTCCCGAAAAGTCGAAAACTAAGAGATAAGGGTTTTGTGAAATCTTCTAGGATGTTAATTGGTAAAAGTATTGGGGTTGGTTGAATGTATTTTCCAAAATAACCCAACCCCCTTTTTGTAAGACCCGCATAAAAATATGCGACTGACGTAAGTAAAGCCAAAGCAACAGTAGTATTTATATCATTTGTGGGCGCAGCTAACTCCCCATGAGGTAACTGTATGATTTTCCAAGGTAAAAGAGCACCCGACCAGTTAGAAACAAAAATAAATAGGAACATCGTTCCAATAAAGGGAACCCAAGGACCATATTCTTCTCCAATCTGAGTTTTGCTCAAGTCCCGAATAAATTCAAGGACATATTCAAAAAAATTCTGACCGTCGGTCGGGATAGTTTGTGGATTCCGAATTCCTATGGTGACTGAACCCAATATGATAGCAATTACTACCCAAGAAGTGATAAGTACTTGCGCGTGGATTTGTAAATCTCCTATTTGCCAATAGAAATGCTGGCCTACTTCTACACCCGATATATCGTATAACCCTTCGAATGTTTTAATGGAACATGGTATAACATTCATATTGTCCTCTGATAGAAATTGAACTTCAAAAAAATTGTTTTGATTCAACCATCTCTTTCTCAACTCACTAACTTGAATCATTAATCCTTATATTTAGGATACCAAGAAAGTATATAACATCATAATATCAATCCAAGTACTTTATTTTATTTTGACTTTGTACTTTTTTATCTATTTTTTTTTTATTATTAATTTAATATTTATTTTAATAGTAAACATAACCGATCGCATCAATCTATGAAGTTAAAAAAAAAAAATGAACTAAAATTTTTGATTCTTAATCATAATCAACAATTTCTTATATAACCGGAACGACCCTCGCAAATTGCGGATACTAATTTGTTAAGAACCAATCGGATTGAAGCTATAGCATCATCGTTGGCTGGAATTGAAATATCTGCGATATCTGGGTCAGAATTTGTATCGATTAAGCAAATTGTCGGAATCCCCAAAATTACACACTCTCGAAGAGCCGTATATTCTTCAAGCTGATCAACGATGATCACAATATCAGGCAACCCCGTCATATATTTGATCCCACCAAGATATGTTTGCAAGGCAGATAATTTTCTCTTCAACATTGCCGTATCTCTTTTTGGAAGACGATTGAATTTCCCCATCTTTTGTTCTGCTCTTAAGTCCCTGAACTTTTGAAGCCTGGTTTCCGTGGTGGACCAATTCGTTAACATACCACCGAGCCATTTTTTATTAACATAATGACACCGGGCCATGATTGCAGCCGATGCTACTGAATCCGCTGCTTTATTTTTTGTACCAACAATTAAGAAGGTTTTTCCCTTACTTGCTGCATCAAAAACTAAATCACAAGCTTCCGATAAAAAACGAGCTGTTCTCGTGAGATTTGTAATATGAATACCTTTGCGCTTTGCGGAGATGTATGGGGCCATTTTTGGATTCCATTTCTTAGTACCATGACCAAAATGAACTCCTGCTTCCAGCATCTCTTCTAAATTTATGTTCCAATATCTTCTTGTCATTTTTCTACGCATTTCCTTCTTTTTTACCAAAAAAGACGAGATACCATGAAATAAAAAATTGTTCCGATGGAACTTTTTACCAGGAATTGACCATTGATACACGGCCCGAACCCTTAATTTCTTTTAATTTTTTTTTTCTTTTTTTATTTATTACCAAATAAATACTCGGACCAGATAATTAAAAGAAAGATAGTAAAAAAAAAAAATAATCCATTCTTAGGAATCATGAAATCGCGCAAATAATTGTTCTTATGTCCCAAAGAATTTCTATGAAACGAATTTACACGAGGCATAAGAACAAAAAAATTCTCTATGATGTAACAAAATATCTCTCATTTCGAAGTCAAATATATCCTTTCTTTTGATTTCCAAATAAATGCTCCTGTCTTGCTTTGAACGATGCACCAATTTTTTGAATCCGGTACCAACGGGTATAATACCCCCCAGAACAACGTTCTCCTTCAGGCCTTTCAACCAATCAATACGGCTTCGTAGAGCAGCTTTTGCTAAAACTCGAGCGGTTTCTTGAAAACTTGCTTCGGATATGAAACTTTGGGTATTGAGAGAAGCCCTCGTTATTCCCAACAGGGTTGCCCGATAAGGGATCGCTTCGTCCAAAACACGCCCCGCGCGTTCTGCTCGCAACAATCCGACCAATTCTCCGGGTAAAAAAACATTAGACATTCCATCTTCTGAAACCAACACTTTTGATGTTATTTGACGTACAATAATCTCTATGTGTCTATTATGAATCTCTACTCCCTGGGATCGGTAAACCTTTTGGATTTTATTAACCAAAGAGATACGACTTTGGGCTATGGTTAGCTCAGCTCGAACCAAGAACCCCCAGGGGATTCCAAGAACTCTTGGTATACGTTCGTTCCAATCTGCAACTCTCCTTTCTAGGTTCATTGATATTGAATCAATGGAACGCACTTCTAGGATTTGTTCCACTTTTGGGAGGCCCTGCGTTATGTCACCCGATTTTGATTTTTCATATATAAATGTAACTAAGGTATCTCCTTCGTAAAGGAGTTTTCTATAATGGCCATGAACAGTTGCTCCCGGAGTGGCTAAATGGGGCTTAGCCAATCTTATAACTAAGGAGTCAACATGAACAATTATAATTTGACCAGATTTTTTAATGTGTGGTTCGTCTTTGAATAGACATACATTTTCAGAAAGAAATTGTCCAAGCCTAATTATTGTAGATGTCTCTTCGCAATAATCGTGATGGAGAAAACACCAACTCAAATGGAATGGATTCAAAATGATCTTACTATATGGATCAGGATTATAAATACTCTGATTTTCATCTATTAAATAATACTTAAGTACTTGAAGTACTTGAAAAGTCTGTTTAAAATTTTCAAGTAGCAAATATGTCTTTATCCAGATCTGGTTATAAGTTATTAAATAATAAGATGAATAAAAATTGGCTATATCCTTATTGGGTACAATAGTACCTAAGGGACCCAACAAATCCATAATTGGGATTATGGAATCCGATTTCTTTTTCATATTGTTGTTATATTTCGAACAGTTAAATGGACCAATTCGAGAGCAGTTGGATGATGACAAAATTATCAAAGATTGGCATTCCTTGTTTCGATTCAACAATGTACCAATAGTACCTTGATGTTGGGTAAGCGATTGAATCTTGGCCTTGGAATAAAAAGGATTGATATTGGTGCAATCTAATCTATTATTGGGAATCAATCCTAAGTTTGCCCTAGCATACCTTTTTTCGGTATACGAAATAGTGGACTTGACAAACTCCATTCTTAGGAAATCACGAAGTAGATCATTTGCCCTTACCTCAATAAAGGAAGCATGAGCTTCTTCTCTAGAACCATTTTGTTCTAGGTCCCAATTCAATACTAAGCAAGTCCGAACTAATTGAATACTTGTGTGAAAAATTCCTCGAATTGACTTGCCATTTCCATAAAGAATATAATTGAAAACTCGAAGTTGGACATTATCCTTTTCCCGCAAAGGATCCTGAGGGAAAAGTGTTGCTAAATTTATCCCATCAGATATTTCATATGTGACTACGGGGCGAACCGAAACAAAATACTTTTTTTTTGTAGGTGTGATCCGTTGGACATAAATCCCGTTCTTCCATTTTTTTTTTGATTCTTTAGAATTTTTTCTTTCTGTTTCCGGCGGTATCAAAATGCCACTGTGCCTGGATATCTTATCCATCTCTCCTGGAAAAAAAATATCTCCGGAAAAGATTTTAAGTTCAATATATTTTTTTTTTCGCTCCATTCGGACTAATCCGCCTACTTGGCTTCTTGTATTTAAAGCAAGTGGTGTATTTATTCCAATGATACTATTGTTCCGGACCATTATGAACGAAGATCCAGGTAAGATATGTACTTCTTCGAGAATGAAAAAAAACCGATCCACTTTCATCGGACTAAATTCTTTTGATCCTCGATATTCAACCAAGTCCTCCTTTTTTGTGACTGAATTGACCTCTACAGTCCCATATTTAGTAATTCCATAATTGTTTTTTCTGTATTGAGGATCATCAAAATAAGCAAAAATACCATTTCTACGTAAAATACCCTGTTTTGGTATTTCGATTGAAATACCAAAACAGGGTATTAGTTCTTTATCTCGTTCTGAATGATATTGTAATGGGATGATCAATCTATTTCTTCGCCTTTTCCCCAAGAAATAAGAATTCTCTTGAATAATGGAAGGATATATGAAATCCCAATGACCAGTAAATATCATTCGACGACGTCTTGAATATTCAAAAATTTCCCTACCTTTTTTACCAGAAGTATCCAATAATTTCTGCCGTACTCGGTCATTAGCCATTGAAAGGTCAGACATATATCCTTTTTCGACAGAAAAGGAACGGGGATTCGTTTGATCTTGATCTTTGTGGAGCGAAAACGACACGATACTGGATCTCCACGGACCACCTCCTAATATCCACAAATGACTTGCTTTTGATAATAGATGAACATTACCAT